ATGAAATGGGTTGGATTGGTATTATTCTGGATACGGCAAAATCATTCTATTCGATCTAATAAGTATCTTGTGTCAGAATTTAGAAATTCTATGGCTCGAATCTTTAGTATTCTCTTATTTATCACCTCTGTCTACTATTTAGGAAGAATGCCGTCACCTACAGTCACTAAGAAACTGAAAGAGAAAGAAACTTCAGAAACGGAAGAGGGGGAAGAATCGGAAGAAAAGGAGGATCTGGACAAAATAGATGAAACGGAAGAGACCCGAGTGAATGGAAAGGAAAAAACAAAGGATGAATTTCACTTTCAAGAGGCACGCTATCAAGATAGCCCAGTTCATGAAGATTATGATCTGGATACCCATCAAGAGAATTTTGAATTGGGAAGACTGAAAGAAAAGAAAAAGAAAAGTTATTATTGGTTTTGGGTTGAAAAAACTTTTGTCACTTTTTTTTTCGATTATAAACGATGGAATCGTCCATTACGATATATAGAAAATGATCAATTCGAAAATGCTTTACGCAATGAAATGTCACAATTTTTTTTTTATACATGTACAAGTGATGGGAAACAAAAAATATCCTTTATGTATCCTCCTAGTTTATCGACATTTTCAGAAATGCTAGAACGAAGAATTTCTTTGTACATAAGAGAAAAAATATATGACGAAAATCTTTCTAATTCTTGGATTTATACCAATGAAAAAAAAAAGTTAAATTTGAATAATGAATTGATAAATCGAATAAAAATTATAGAAAAAAATGAGGGATCTACTAGTCTGGATAGGCTTGAAAAAAGAACCATATTATGCGATGATGAGAATCAAAAAAAATGCTTGCCAAAAGCATATGATCCTTTTTTCAACGGACCTTGTCGAGGAACACGAAAAAAACTCTATTCACATGCAATCATGAATCATTTAATTACTTATACAAATACAGAAGATTTAGTAGAAATTTTTTGGATAAATAAGATTCATGATCTACTTCTTAATGATTCCTTAGGAATTTACCGTCAATCATTTTTAAAAAAAACGGAAAAGTCCTTCATCTCAATTGATGAATTATCTTCTGAGTGCGGACACATTTTTAATTTTGAAAAATGTCCTTTATTGACAGAAGCCAAAATAATTGATTCAGAAAGTCAAGCAAAATCTTTGCAATTTGTATTCGATGTAATTACAAAAGATCAAAAAAAAAAGAAAAAGAAAGATATTGGAATGAAAATAAAAGAAGTCAGTAAAAAGGTGTCTAGATGGTCATACAAATTAACCGAGGATTTGTTGGAAGAAGGGGAAAAAGAAAATGAAGAAGAATTAGAAGAAGAAGAGCATGAGATTCATACTAAGAATGCTAGTAACAATGAGAAAAATGATAATAATGAACGGAAGAGGAAGAGGAAGAGGAAGAGGAAGAGGAAGAGGAAGAGGAAGAGGAAGAGGAAGAGGAAGAGGAAGAGGAAGAAAGAGGAAGAGGAAGAGGAAGAGGAAGAGGAAGAGGAAGAGGAAGAGGAAGAGGAAGAGGAAGAGGTAGCTCTGATACGTTACTCCCAACAATCGTGTTTTCGTCGCAATCTAATCAAAGGATCCATGCGCGCTCAAAGACGTAAAACAGTTATTTGGGACCTCTTTCAAGTAAATGCGCATTCCCCACTTTTTTTGGACCGTATAGACAAAACATCTTTTTTTTATTCTTTTCATATTAATGAAATGAAGAATCTTATTTTGAGGAATTGGATGGGTAGAGAACGAGAATCTGAATTGAAAATTTTAGATTCCCATTTTGAAAATGAAGAGACAAAAGAAGAAAAGGATAAAAAAGAACGTATAGAAATATCAGAAGCTTGGGATACCTTTGTATTTCTTCAAGCAATAAGAGGTTTCATGTTAGTAATCCAATCTTTTTTTAGAAAATACATTATATTGCCTTCATTTATAATAGCTAAAAATATTTTACGTATGTTATTATTTCAATTCCCCGAGTGGTACGAGGATTTGAAGGAATGGAATAGAGAAATGCATATTAAATGCACCTATAATGGTGTTCAATTATCAGAAACAGAATTTCCCCAAGATTGGTTAACAGACGGCATTCAGATAAAGATTCTATATCCTTTCTGTCTAAAACCTTGGCGAAAAGCTAAGGTACGATCTCATCATAGAGATCGAGGAGATTCAAAATATAAAAACAAAAATTTTTGTTTTTTAACAGTCTGGGGAATGGAAGCAGAACTTCCCTTTGGTTCTCCCCGAAAACGACCTTCTTTTTTTGAACCTATTTATAAAGAACTCAAAAAAAGAAATAGAAGGGTCAAAAATAAGATTTTACAAGTTATAAACTTTTTGAAGGAAAGAATAAAATCCTTTATATTTATAAAAGTTCGAAAAGAAACAACAAAATGGGTCACTAAAATATTTATAGTTATCAAACTCATAATGAAAAAATTGGAAAAAATAAATCCAATTTTTTTATTTGAGTTGAGGAAAGAAAAAGTATATGAAATGAAGGAAAACGAAAAAGATTTACAAAAAAATCAAAAGATTCTTCGCGAATCATCTGTTCGAATTCGACCAAAAAATTGGTTAAATTATTCACTAATAGAAAGAAGAATGAAAGATCTTTCTGATAAGACAATAAAAATCAGGAATCAAATAGAACGAAACGAAAAAGAAAAAAAAAAAGATATAGTTCTAATTTATGATAATAAAAGGCCGGAATCTTTGAAAATATTAAAAAGGAAAAATATCCGATTAATGCGTAAATCGCACTACTTTATAAAATCATTCATTGAAAAAATATACATAGATATTTTACTATGTACCATTAGCATTCCTAAGATCAATGCACAACTTTTCTTTAAATCAAAAAAAAATATCTTTAATAAATCCATTTACAACAATAAAAGAAATAAAGAACAAGAAGGAACTGATGAAACAAATCAAAATACAATGAAGTTGAATTTGGGTTTGACTATAAAAAAGTTGTTTTCAAATACTTATAGTACTGAGAATAGGAATCCAAATTCCGATACTTATTGGAACTTATCTTCCCTATCTCAAGCATATGTATTTTACAAATTATCACAAACCCAATTACTTAATAAGGATCGCTTGAGACCTGTATTTCAATATAAAGGAAACTCTCCTTTTTTTAAGGAAAAATTAAAAGACTCTTGTATGATAATGATACACGGAATATTTGATTCCAAATCAAGACATAATAAAATTCATTCGTATGTAATGAACGAATGGAAAAACTGGTTAAAAGGTCATTATCAATACGATCCATCTCAAAAAAAATGGTCTCGATTAGTAACTAAAGAATGGCGAAATAGAATCAATCAACGCTGTATGATTCAAAACCAAAACAAGGAATCAATCCAATTGGATTTATATAAAAAATACCAATTCATTCATTCCATGAAAAAAAATAACTATGCAGCGGATTCTTTTATGAGTCAAAAAGAAAAATGGAAAAAAAATCACAGATATGATCTTTTATCATATAAATACATAAGTCCTCCTAATTCATATATTTCTGGATCAACATTAGAATTTGAAATAAACGGGGATCGAGAAATTCCATATCATTTCAATACATCGAAACCCGAATCATTTTATGTATTAGTAAGTATACCTAGTAATAATTATCTAGAAAAAGGATATATTATTGATAGGAATATCAATTTGGATAGAAAATATTTTGATTGTAGAATTCCTCATTTTTGTTTTAGAAAGAATATTGAGATCTGGACCAATGCACATATTGGCATGACGATTCATAAAAATACTAAGACTGAAATTAAAAATTTCAAAAAAATGAAAAAAAAAGATCTTTTTTCTACTACGGTTCGTCAAGACATCAAACCATGCAATCAAGAGGGGTTCTCTGATACTGCATCAAATCATAATACTATATCCAATCTCGAATCTTGGTTCTTCCCAGAATTTGTGCAACTTTTTAACATATATAAGATTCAACCTTGGATCATTCCAATCAAATCACTCTTTTTTCATTTTAAGAAAAATGAAAAAATAAATATAAATACAAAGAAAAATCCTCATGAATCGTCTAATAAAAAAGATCTTGAATTAGTAAATTACAAGCAGGAAGAACAAGAACAACAGGATCAAGGAAATCTTATATCGAATCTACGAAAACAAGAGAATAAAAAAGCTGTTGAAGAAGATTACGCAAGATTAGACATAGAAATTAAAAAGGGTAGAAAACAAAAAAAATCTCAATATAAGAGAAAAAAACAAAAAAAATCTCAATATAAGAGAAAAAAACAAAAAAATCTCAATATAAGAGAAAGATGGGCTGATCCCTTGAATCAAAGAATAATGAACAATATTAGGGTATATTGTCTCCTACTTAGACTGATAAACCCAAAGGAAATTACCATATCCTCGATTCAAAGAGGTGAAATAAATCTAGACGAAATGCTAATTCAAAAGGAGCTAGTTCTTACAGAATTGATAAGAAAGGGAATATTTATTATTGAACCAATTCGTCTATCTATAAGAAGGGACGGAAAATCTATTGTATATCAAACTATGGATATTTCATTGGTTGAGAAGAAGAAGCACCAAACAAATAGAAAATACGCAAAAAAAAGACATATTGAGAAAGAGGGGTTTGAAAAATCCATTCCACGATACAGCCACTTATTTTTTAGTGAAGACAAAAATCATTATGATTTCCTTATTCCTGAAAATATTCTATCTCCTAGGCATCGGAGAGAATTTAGAATTCTAATTTGTTTCAATTCACGGAATTGGAATGTTTTGGATAGAAATCCAAGATTTTGCAATGAAAAGAAAATAAAAAACTGGGGACAATTTTTGAATCAGAACAAGCATATTAACACCGATGCAAAAAATTTCATGAAATTCAAATTGTTTCTTTGGCCCAATTATCGATTAGAAGATTTAGCTTGTATGAATCGTTATTGGTTTGATACCAATAACAGCAGTCGTTTCAGTATGTCAAGAATACATATGTATTCACAATTCAGAATGAATTCAATTCAAATGCAAAATTAAAAAATTTTTATTTTTATATTTTTTTTATATTTTCTAGTGGATTTCCTACATATCGTGTGACATATTCTGTAGATGAAAGCCGAAATATATAGACTGTATAACATTAGAATTTCTAACACATGATGCTGATTTCATAGTGTATCCATTTTCACTAGGAGTAGCAGAATCTTTTTAGTTTAAGTAAAACTAAATCGTTCTATTTCGTGAATGCATATATTTATCAGACCCTTTTTATCCAATATCCAAATCCAATTTCGATTTATACTAGATGAAAATAACTGTCATAATCAATCTTATTATTTTTCCTGATCGGTAAAATTCATAGAAAATACCAATTTCGATTTATACTAGATGAAAATAACTGTCATAATCAATCTTATTATTTTTCCTGATCGGTAAAATTCACAGAAAATACAAATTTTAATTTATTTTATGGTCAAAAATTCATTTATCTCAGTTATTCCACAAGAAGAAAAAGACGAAAATAGTGGGTCTGTTGAATTTCAAGTATTCCATTTCACCAGTAAGATACGGAGACTTACTTCACATTTAGAATTGCACAAAAGAGATTTTTTATCACAAAGGGGTCTGCGAATAATTCTGGGAAAACGTCAACGATTATTGACTTATTTGTCAAAGAAAAATAAAGTGCGTTATAAGAGATTAATGGATCAGTTAGATATTCGGGAACCAAAAACTCGTTAATTTAAATTAAATTTATTATTTGAGTTTCTTATTATTTATTAATTATTTATATTATATATTATATTTAATTATTTTAATTATTTTCTAATAATTAGAATAATTGATAATAATTATTTAATATTTAATAATATAATAGTTTTATTTTCGATTTATATTATAGTTCTTTTTTATATTATTTTTATATTATAGTTAGAATATTAGAATATTCTAACTATAATATATTTAATATTAAGAAAATAAACATGATTCGTATGTACAACTCATATTTCATGGTTATTCAAACGTAAATCAAAGGATCTTGGCCCTTTCTCATAAACAGATTTTAAAATCTATTGATTCTATCAATTTTTAAAAATCATTGATTCGTCTGGTATCTACAATAGAAAATATATGATTTCCATCATTTTCTAATTCAAATTTTATCAGATCGAAAATCTTTTGTGTTCAAAACTTAAATTTATAGACCCAATGTCGCATTCAGTAAAAATTTATGATACATGTATAGGGTGTACCCAATGTGTACGAGCTTGTCCCACGGATGTATTAGAAATGATACCTTGGGACGGATGTAAAGCTAAGCAAATTGCTTCCGCGCCAAGAACCGAGGATTGTGTAGGTTGTAAGAGATGTGAATCCGCTTGCCCAACGGATTTTTTGAGTGTCCGTGTTTATTTATGGCATGAAACAACTCGCAGCATGGGTCTTTCTTATTGATATGTAACAAAAAACTCCCCTTGAATCATTTGATTCCTCTTTACCGAGAAAAGTCGGTACTCGAGAAAATAAAATATATTATTCTTCTCCCGATCCGTGTTTATTTATGGCATGAAACAACTCGCAGCATGGGTCTTTCTTATTGATATGTAACAAAAAACTCCCCTTGAATCATTTGATTCCTCTTTACCGAGAAAACTCCGTACTCGAGAAAAGAAAATAAAAATATATTATTCTTCTCCCGAGCACGGAGTTTTCTGGTCAAAATTTATCTTGTCTTTATCACGAGTTATTTTCCTTGGTTAACAATACTTCTGGTTTTGCCGATATTTGCGGGTTCTTCAATTGTCCTTTTCCTTCATAAAGGAAATAAGGCGTATAGGAGGGATACTATATGTATATGTATCCTGGAGCTCCCTCTAATGACCTATGTATTTTGTTCCAATTGGACGATCCATTAAACCAATTGAAGGTTTATTATGAAAACTGAACTTACGAAAATACTAACTGAATATTCTTGATACTGAACTTGAACATTTCCATAACTCTATTGAATATAGACAATTCAACATGAATTTATTATTATTCTTTCAGGTAAGCCGCCATGGTGAAATTGGTAGACACGCTGCTCTTAGGAAGCAGTGCTAGAGCATCTCGGTTCGAGTCCGAGTGGCGGCATAAAATTCTATATTATTATTTAATAGAATTTAGAATTCTAATTTAATATAATTATTTTTATAATTATTTTTAATATTTTTAAAAATTATATTTTCCCTTAACATTAGATTGTATTTATGTAAGATTATAAAATTTCTAGATATTTTATATATTTCCATTTATATTTATGTTTTATAGATTTAGGATTTCTTAATTTATTATAGTTCAATTATGGATCTCTTTATATTTTATATCTCTTTTTTATTTATTTATTTTTCAAAGTTATGCTCTTATATTATTGATATTGATGGAATCACTATAGGTAATGATTAATAAAGAGTAATCCATTTTGAACAATATATGTCTTTCACATACAACGAGAAAAATGAGTCACCTATCTTTGAATGGCAGTTCCAAAAAAACGTACTTCTATGTCAAAAAAGCATATTCGTAGAAATCCTTGGAAAAAAAAAGGCTCTTTAGCGGCAGTAAAAGCTTTTTCTTTAGCTAAATCTGTTTCTACCGGACGGTCAAAAAGTTTTTTATTGGGACAAAAAAACGTTTTTAAAAATCTTAATTGATATGTCTCAAAGAACTTCAAATTTTCTATTTTTGACTTGGAAGACAAATAATTGACGTTTACTAATGTATTATTAATGTATATTGTATTTTTTTTTTTTAATATTTATTTGAATCTCCAATTTCAATTATTTATTATTTAATAGGGACCCTTTTTTATGTTTATGATATTTGTGACCTTAGAACATATATTAACTCATATTTCCTTTTCGATCATCTCAATTGTGATTATGATTCATTTGATGAACTTATTAGTCTATGAAATAGAAGGATTGCGTAATTCGTCAGAAAAGGGGATGATAGCTACTTTTTTCTCTATAACAGGGTTTTTAGTTATTCGTTGGATTTCTTCAGGACATTTTCCCTTAAGTAATTTATATGAATCATTAATCTTCCTTTCGTGGAATTTCTCTATTATTCATATGATTCCATATCTTGGGAATCATAAAAATTATTTAAGCACAATAACTGCACCAAGTGCCATTTTTACCCAAGGTTTTGCCACGTCAGGTCTTTCAATTGAAATGCATCAATCCGCAATATTAGTACCTGCTCTACAATCTCACTGGTTAATGATGCATGTCAGTATGATGCTATTGAGCTATGCAGTTCTTTTATGCGGATCATTATTATCAGTTGCTCTTATAGTGATTACATTTCGAAAAAATATCGATTTTTTTTTTAACAAGAATTTTATAAGCTTAAGGAAGTCATTTTTCTTTGTTGGTACGATAGAATATTTGAACGAAAAAGAAAGTGTATTTAAAAAGACTTCTTTTCTCTCATTTCTAAATTTTTACAAATATCAATTAATTCAGCGTTTGGATTATTGGAGTTATCGTGTCATTAGTTTAGGGTTTACCTTTTTAACCATAGGCATTCTTTCTGGAGCAGTATGGGCTAATGAAGCATGGGGTTCTTATTGGAATTGGGATCCTAAGGAAACTTGGGCATTTATTACTTGGACCATATTTGCAATCTATTTACATATTAGAACAAATAAAAAATTGCAAGACCAAGGCACAAATTCGGCATTTGTGGCTTCTATAGGATTTCTCCTAATTTGGATATGCTATTTTGGGATCAATCTATTAGGAATCGGGTTCCATAGTTATGGTTCATTCCCATTTATATCTAATTGAATAAAATAAACTACATGAAGAACACATAAAAACATCGTCTGATAGACAATGAGTATTTGTGCGAGTTTTTGAAAACCGTTTGAATGGAGGAATTATTCAAATGGTTCTCAAAAACTCTAGATGTATTTCATTACAATTCTAATTCACTCTTCATTTTTTTCATTGTACAATGAAGAATCGTGAAAAGATGAAAGTCAAAGAATTATAAGACTTTCCTTCTAATTAATTAGAATTTTCTAAGCTATAAAAAGAATTAGTATCTATATTTCTATAAAAATAAGAAAAATTATTAGCTAATATAACTTGTACCTTGTCAACCGATAACGGAAGAACGAAATCAGGATAAATCTCAATTCCTATTACAGGTAGAAAGATACAGATCGAAAGAAATAGTTTTCGCGGTCCAGAATATGAAAATTGATAGTTTGGTATATTGAATAGCTTGTATTCATAGAAAATATGACGTAACATAGACAATAAAAAAATAGGAGTTAATATCATTCCAATTGCTATTACAAAAGTAATTAACATTTTTGGCATGAAAAGATATTTTTGGTTAGTAATTATTCCAAAAAAGACTAAGAATTCTGCAACAAAACCACTCATTCCTGGTAATACAAGAGAAGCCATCGAGAAACTACTAAACATGGTAAATATCAATATTTTTTCCATTGGGATAGATATTCCCCACCATCTCGTCGAGATAAACAAAACGTATTCTATCCCAACTCGTTTCTGCTAAGAAAAAAGTGCAGCACCGATCAATCCATGAGAGAGTATTTGTAAAATGGCTCCATTGAGTCCCATGCCAGTTATAGAACCAATTCCTATAATTATGAAACCCATATGAGATACGTAAGAATAGGCAATATGCTTTTTCAAATTGCGTTGACCAAGAGATGTTGAAGCTGCATAAAAGATTTGTATTATTCCTACTATGATCAACCAGAGAGAGAATTTAGAATGAGCGTGAGCTAACAATTCCATATTGATCCGAATCAATCCATATGTTCCCATCTTTAATAAGATTCCAGCTAGAAGCATACATGTACTGTAATGCGCTTCCCCGTGGGTATCTGGTAATCATGTATGTAGGGGTATCATCGGCGATTTGACAGCATAAGCTATAAGAAAACCAAAATGGAATATTATTTCCAATGCTGCGGGATATGATTGATTAGCTAATTTTTCGAAATCTAATGTTTGTTGGTTCAAGTGATAAATCCTGTCAGTAAAATGGGTCCTATGGAAAGTCCATCGATTCCCAGTCTCCAGTGAAAATAAAAAAATATTTATCCATTTAGAATCTTCCTTCAATTGGTTTAATGGATCGTCCAATTGGAACAAAATACATAGGTCATTAGAGGGAGCTCCAGGATACATATACATATAGTATCCCTCCTATACGCCTTATTTCCTTTATGAAGGAAAAGGACAATTGAAGAACCCGCAAATATCGGCAAAACCAGAAGTATTGTTAACCAAGGAAAATAACTCGTGATAAAGACAAGATAAATTTTGACCAGAAAACTCCGTGCTCGGGAGAAGAATAATATATTTTTATTTTCTTTTCTCGAGTACGGAGTTTTCTCGGTAAAGAGGAATCAAATGATTCAAGGGGAGTTTTTTGTTACATATCAATAAGAAAGACCCATGCTGCGAGTTGTTTCATGCCATAAATAAACACGGATCGGGAGAAGAATAATATATTTTATTTTCTCGAGTACCGACTTTTCTCGGTAAAGAGGAATCAAATGATTCAAGGGGAGTTTTTTGTTACATATCAATAAGAAAGACCCATGCTGCGAGTTGTTTCATGCCATAAATAAACACGGACACTCAAAAAATCCGTTGGGCAAGCGGATTCACATCTCTTACAACCTACACAATCCTCGGTTCTTGGCGCGGAAGCAATTTGCTTAGCTTTACATCCGTCCCAAGGTATCATTTCTAATACATCCGTGGGACAAGCTCGTACACATTGGGTACACCCTATACATGTATCATAAATTTTTACTGAATGCGACATTGGGTCTATAAATTTAAGTTTTGAACACAAAAGATTTTCGATCTGATAAAATTTGAATTAGAAAATGATGGAAATCATATATTTTCTATTGTAGATACCAGACGAATCAATGATTTTTAAAAATTGATAGAATCAATAGATTTTAAAATCTGTTTATGAGAAAGGGCCAAGATCCTTTGATTTACGTTTGAATAACCATGAAATATGAGTTGTACATACGAATCATGTTTATTTTCTTAATATTAAATATATTATAGTTAGAATATTCTAATATTCTAACTATAATATAAAAATAATATAAAAAAGAACTATAATATAAATCGAAAATAAAACTATTATATTATTAAATATTAAATAATTATTATCAATTATTCTAATTATTAGAAAATAATTAAAATAATTAAATATAATATATAATATAAATAATTAATAAATAATAAGAAACTCAAATAATAAATTTAATTTAAATTAACGAGTTTTTGGTTCCCGAATATCTAACTGATCCATTAATCTCTTATAACGCACTTTATTTTTCTTTGACAAATAAGTCAATAATCGTTGACGTTTTCCCAGAATTATTCGCAGACCCCTTTGTGATAAAAAATCTCTTTTGTGCAATTCTAAATGTGAAGTAAGTCTCCGTATCTTACTGGTGAAATGGAATACTTGAAATTCAACAGACCCACTATTTTCGTCTTTTTCTTCTTGTGGAATAACTGAGATAAATGAATTTTTGACCATAAAATAAATTAAAATTTGTATTTTCTGTGAATTTTACCGATCAGGAAAAATAATAAGATTGATTATGACAGTTATTTTCATCTAGTATAAATCGAAATTGGTATTTTCTATGAATTTTACCGATCAGGAAAAATAATAAGATTGATTATGACAGTTATTTTCATCTAGTATAAATCGAAATTGGATTTGGATATTGGATAAAAAGGGTCTGATAAATATATGCATTCACGAAATAGAACGATTTAGTTTTACTTAAACTAAAAAGATTCTGCTACTCCTAGTGAAAATGGATACACTATGAAATCAGCATCATGTGTTAGAAATTCTAATGTTATACAGTCTATATATTTCGGCTTTCATCTACAGAATATGTCACACGATATGTAGGAAATCCACTAGAAAATATAAAAAAAATATAAAAATAAAAATTTTTTAATTTTGCATTTGAATTGAATTCATTCTGAATTGTGAATACATATGTATTCTTGACATACTGAAACGACTGCTGTTATTGGTATCAAACCAATAACGATTCATACAAGCTAAATCTTCTAATCGATAATTGGGCCAAAGAAACAATTTGAATTTCATGAAATTTTTTGCATCGGTGTTAATATGCTTGTTCTGATTCAAAAATTGTCCCCAGTTTTTTATTTTCTTTTCATTGCAAAATCTTGGATTTCTATCCAAAACATTCCAATTCCGTGAATTGAAACAAATTAGAATTCTAAATTCTCTCCGATGCCTAGGAGATAGAATATTTTCAGGAATAAGGAAATCATAATGATTTTTGTCTTCACTAAAAAATAAGTGGCTGTATCGTGGAATGGATTTTTCAAACCCCTCTTTCTCAATATGTCTTTTTTTTGCGTATTTTCTATTTGTTTGGTGCTTCTTCTTCTCAACCAATGAAATATCCATAGTTTGATATACAATAGATTTTCCGTCCCTTCTTATAGATAGACGAATTGGTTCAATAATAAATATTCCCTTTCTTATCAATTCTGTAAGAACTAGCTCCTTTTGAATTAGCATTTCGTCTAGATTTATTTCACCTCTTTGAATCGAGGATATGGTAATTTCCTTTGGGTTTATCAGTCTAAGTAGGAGACAATATACCCTAATATTGTTCATTATTCTTTGATTCAAGGGATCAGCCCATCTTTCTCTTATATTGAGATTTTTTTGTTTTTTTCTCTTATATTGAGATTTTTTTTGTTTTTTTCTCTTATATTGAGATTTTTTTTGTTTTCTACCCTTTTTAATTTCTATGTCTAATCTTGCGTAATCTTCTTCAACAGCTTTTTTATTCTCTTGTTTTCGTAGATTCGATATAAGATTTCCTTGATCCTGTTGTTCTTGTTCTTCCTGCTTGTAATTTACTAATTCAAGATCTTTTTTATTAGACGATTCATGAGGATTTTTCTTTGTATTTATATTTATTTTTTCATTTTTCTTAAAATGAAAAAAGAGTGATTTGATTGGAATGATCCAAGGTTGAATCTTATATATGTTAAAAAGTTGCACAAATTCTGGGAAGAACCAAGATTCGAGATTGGATATAGTATTATGATTTGATGCAGTATCAGAGAACCCCTCTTGATTGCATGGTTTGATGTCTTGACGAACCGTAGTAGAAAAAAGATCTTTTTTTTTCATTTTTTTGAAATTTTTAATTTCAGTCTTAGTATTTTTATGAATCGTCATGCCAATATGTGCATTGGTCCAGATCTCAATATTCTTTCTAAAACAAAAATGAGGAATTCTACAATCAAAATATTTTCTATCCAAATTGATATTCCTATCAATAATATATCCTTTTTCTAGATAATTATTACTAGGTATACTTACTAATACATAAAATGATTCGGGTTTCGATGTATTGAAATGATATGGAATTTCTCGATCCCCGTTTATTTCAAATTCTAATGTTGATCCAGAAATATATGAATTAGGAGGACTTATGTATTTATATGATAAAAGATCATATCTGTGATTTTTTTTCCATTTTTCTTTTTGACTCATAAAAGAATCCGCTGCATAGTTATTTTTTTTCATGGAATGAATGAATTGGTATTTTTTATATAAATCCAATTGGATTGATTCCTTGTTTTGGTTTTGAATCATACAGCGTTGATTGATTCTATTTCGCCATTCTTTAGTTACTAATCGAGACCATTTTTTTTGAGATGGATCGTATTGATAATGACCTTTTAACCAGTTTTTCCATTCGTTCATTACATACGAATGAATTTTATTATGTCTTGATTTGGAATCAAATATTCCGTGTATCATTATCATACAAGAGTCTTTTAATTTTTCCTTAAAAAAAGGAGAGTTTCCTTTATATTGAAATACAGGTCTCAAGCGATCCTTATTAAGTAATTGGGTTTGTGATAATTTGTAAAATACATATGCTTGAGATAGGGAAGATAAGTTCCAATAAGTATCGGAATTTGGATTCCTATTCTCAGTACTATAAGTATTTGAAAACAACTTTTTTATAGTCAAACCCAAATTCAACTTCATTGTATTTTGATTTGTTTCATCAGTTCCTTCTTGTTCTTTATTTCTTTTATTGTTGTAAATGGATTTATTAAAGATATTTTTTTTTGATTTAAAGAAAAGTTGTGCATTGATCTTAGGAATGCTAATGGTACATAGTAAAATATCTATGTATATTTTTTCAATGAATGATTTTATAAAGTAGTGCGATTTACGCATTAATCGGATATTTTTCCTTTTTAATATTTTCAAAGATTCCGGCCTTTTATTATCATAAATTAGAACTATATCTTTTTTTTTTTCTTTTTCGTTTCGTTCTATTTGATTCCTGATTTTTATTGTCTTATCAGAAAGATCTTTCATTCTTCTTTCTATTAGTGAATAATTTAACCAATTTTTTGGTCGAATTCGAACAGATGATTCGCGAAGAATCTTTTGATTTTTTTGTAAATCTTTTTCGTTTTCCTTCATTTCATATACTTTTTCTTTCCTCAACTCAAATAAAAAAATTGGATTTATTTTTTCCAATTTTTTCATTATGAGTTTGATAACTATAAATATTTTAGTGACCCATTTTGTTGTTTCTTTTCGAACTTTTATAAATATAAAGGATTTTATTCTTTCCTTCAAAAAGTTTATAACTTGTAAAATCTTATTTTTGACCCTTCTATTTCTTTTTTTGAGTTCTTTATAAATAGGTTCAAAAAAAGAAGGTCGTTTTCGGGGAGAACCAAAGGGAAGTTCTGCTTCCATTCCCCAGACTGTTAAAAAACAAAAATTTTTGTTTTTATATTTTGAATCTCCTCGATCTCTATGATGAGATCGTACCTTAGCTTTTCGCCAAGGTTTTAGACAGAAAGGATATAGAATCTTTATCTGAATGCCGTCTGTTAACCAATCTTGGGGAAATTCTGTTTCTGATAATTGAACACCATTATAGGTGCATTTAATATGCATTTCTCTATTCCATTCCTTCAAATCCTCGTACCACTCGGGGAATTGAAATAATAACATACGTAAAATATTTTTAGCTATTATAAATGAAGGCAATATAATGTATTTTCTAAAAAAAGATTGGATTACTAACATGAAACCTCTTATTGCTTGAAGAAATACAAAGGTATCCCAAGCTTCTGATATTTCTATACGTTCTTTTTTATCCTTTTCTTCTTTTGTCTCTTCATTTTCAAAATGGGAATCTAAAATTTTCAATTCAGATTCTCGTTCTCTACCCATCCAATTCCTCAAAATAAGATTCTTCATTTCATTAATATGAAAAGAATAAAAAAAAGATGTTTTGTCTATACGGTCCAAAAAAAGTGGGGAATGCGCATTTACTTGAAAGAGGTCCCAAATAACTGTTTTACGTCTTTGAGCGCGCATGGATCCTTTGATTAGATTGCGACGAAAACACGATTGTTGGGAGTAACGTATCAGAGCTACCTCTTCCTCTTCCTCTTCCTCTTCCTCTTCCTCTTCCTCTTCCTCTTCCTCTTCCTCTTCCTCTTTCTTCCTCTTCCTCTTCCTCTTCCTCTTCCTCTTCCTCTTCCTCTTCCTCTTCCTCTTCCTCTTCCTCTTCCTCTTCCGTTCATTATTATCATTTTTCTCATTGTTACTAGCATTCTTAGTATGAATCTCATGCTCTTCTTCTTCTAATTCTTCTTCATTTTCTTTTTCCCCTTCTTCCAACAAATCCTCGGTTAATTTGTATGACCATCTAGACACCTTTTTACTGACTTCTTTTATTTTCATTCCAATATCTTTCTTTTTCTTTTTTTTTTGATCTTTTGTAATTACATCGAATACAAATTGCAAAGATTTTGCTTGACTTTCTGAATCAATTATTTTGGCTTCTGTCAATAAAGGACATTTTTCAAAATTAAAAATGTGTCCGCACTCAGAAGATAATTCATCAATTGAGATGAAGGACTTTTCCGTTTTTTTTAAAAATGATTGACGGTAAATTCCTAAGGAATCATTAAGAAGTAGATCATGAATCTTATTTATCCAAAAAATTTCTACTAAATCTTCTGTATTTGTATAAGTAATTAAATGATTCATGATTGCATGTGAATAGAGTTTTTTTCGTGTTCCTCGACAAGGTCCGTTGAAAAAAGGATCATATGCTTTTGGCAAGCATTTTTTTTGATTCTCATCATCGCATAATATGGTTCTTTTTTCAAGCCTATCCAGACTAGTAGATCCCTCATTTTTTTCTATAATTTTTATTCGATTTATCAATTCATTATTCAAATTTAACTTTTTTTTTTCATTGGTATAAATCCAAGAATTAGAAAGATTTTCGTCATATATTTTTTCTCTTATGTACAAAGAAATTCTTCGTTCTAGCATTTCTGAAAATGTCGATAAACTAGGAGGATACATAAAGGATATTTTTTGTTTCCCATCACTTGTACATGTATAAAAAAAAAATTGTGACATTTCATTGCGTAAAGCATTTTCGAATTGATCATTTTCTATATATCGTAATGGACGATTCCATCGTTTATAATCGAAAAAAAAAGTGACAAAAGTTTTTTCAACCCAAAACCAATAATAACTTTTCTTTTTCTTTTCTTTCAGTCTTCCCAATTCAAAATTCTCTTGATGGGTATCCAGATCATAATCTTCATGAACTGGGCTATCTTGATAGCGTGCCTCTTGAAAGTGAAATTCATCCTTTGTTTTTTCCTTTCCATTCACTCGGGTCTCTTCCGTTTCATCTATTTTGTCCAGATCCTCCTTTTCTTCCGATTCTTCCCCCTCTTCCGTTTCTGAAGTTTCTTTCTCTTTCAGTTTCTTAGTGACTGTAGGTGACGGCATTCTTCCTAAATAGTAGACAGAGGTGATAAATAAGAGAATACTAAAGATTCGAGCCATAGAATTTCTAAATTCTGACACAAGATACTTATTAGATCGAATAGAATGATTTTGCCGTATCCAGAATAATACCAATCCAACCCATTTCATGAAAAAAATGTGACCAATTAACCAACCAGCAAAACTACTTGTTAAAAATAAAATCTTGTTGTTGCATCGAAACATATAAATGTTGACTAATCTAGCTAACGTGGAACTTGGTAAAATGAAATGGTTGAATAATTGAAAAATTAGATTATTCAGGAATACACATTGAATGCTGAGATTACGCATTGAATTTCTGGTAGTAGATCCATAATCAAAAAAGTTTTTGTGATTGTTCCAGAAGAAATGAAACAAAAGATACGGTAGAACTAGGACAGTTATTGTATGAGGTCTACCCAATGCTAGATGCAGAGGCGCATAATAGATCGATATGAACATCATGAGCTGTCCCGCAATAAAACCAGTTGTTGCTGATATCTCCTTCTCGGTTCCTTCTTCCATAACCCGAGCTCGGAGAAGG